TTTTGTAGATCTTGGGTGTGTTTGAATTCAGCCTCTCGTTAGGTCTTCACTGAAGGATTGTCCACCTTCTCAAGCGCCTCTACCATACCCTTAGAAAGTGACAACGGATGACTTCCATTACTAAATGGAAGCACTTTTCAAACTAGTTGATAGTTGTTCCCTGGTTGCACCCCAAAATGGGTTATATTTTACTAAATCACATGTTTATGTTTTCGGAACATCACATGTAGAGTTTTTTGGGGGAGAATCACTTGGCGCGGGGCCTCCCGTGTGAGGTCAGGTCAGGTGATGGTCAACAACTCAGGCAGGAAATGCTGAGAAGCGGCTAACGATGCAAGAGCTCTTTTCCCCTTATACGCTCTAAAAAAAGGGTATGTCGGGTTTTTGGACCCTATGTTGAGTAAGGGTTCCAAACCCTCCAAAAAAAAGTGGAAATACCAAACGTCGTCTTGCTAGTGCCGCCCCTCGTCGTTCCCTAAAGGAACTGTCCCCTTTCAGTGGGACTGGGGCCATCACGCAGCTCCGAAATCCAAGTCTGATTAAAAGTGCTAAAATGAATGGAGCAACAATTCGTATTAAAAAGAGGGCGAAACCATAAGCAGAAGGAAGGGCTCTTTCTTGTTGTTGGGGAGGGCGGCGGAGCATAGGAATAGATCACACTTTTGATGTCCCGTTTGACCGATACGTGAATAAGCGACATACGTCAATAAGTACTCAATTGATCTTTTTGAGGTACTATATGCTGGACTAAAGACATCCTTCGAGGACGGAGGGTCGTCTAGACTCTCCGGCGGTCTTCGAGACTTGAAAGATTTATAGCAAGGAAAATTTGCTAGAAAAATCAAAAAAAAGAGGAAAGACTTCCCCGAACCACACTCCTTTTTCAGCCCTTTTTGTTTCAGAATACGATGATTTGGGGAGGGGTGGGTGTAACATTCCGTTAGGAAGTGTAACCCTCCCCCGGTCAGGAAAGAATCAGAACTGGAGAATCGATAGATTCGGAAGTGACCCTGGAGAATGAAAACATTCGGAAGGTACCACCAACAACAGAAAAAAAAACGAAAACGACTCCAAAATTCGAATAGAAAAATACCATTTCTAACTCAAAATATATTCTCAAAAATAGAAAGATATAATTTCTATATAAGTGTACGAGAAAATGTGCATGCTCAGATTGAGAAAGAGAAAAAGCAAAGTACCTCCCAAAGGAAAAAAATGAGAGGCTAAGATCCAATCTATTTGCATGAAAGGGTACGAGAGAAAGCGAAAAGATAAGAGAATGGCCACAAATAAATAGATAGATAAGAGGCAGAACAACGAAATAGATGAAAGGCGAAGCGCTACGTAGTGAAAGAAAAATAGTTTACAAAAAAGATCAACAAACCAAACAACTAAACGTTAAAACGAAAATGAAGAAAAAGAAGAATGAAGTGTTTGACCCCAAGGAGAGGCCGTCTGATTCTAGGTGCATACCGAGGAAAGGGGCTCGGCAGCCGGGGATTGAATCCCACCTACACTACAGCTACGAATGTGGAAAGGGCGTAGTGCAGCCAGCAAGCTGCATGCCTGGTCTCGAGGAGTGGGTTCATTACCGTCAATACCGAGAGCCCTCGAGTCCGCTTTTTTGGTTAGGGAAGGCATTAAGTTGGTTGATCACTGTTCGCCTCATCAGTGTAAAGCATAACATGAAGTGGATATAAAATCAGCGATTGTTTGGGTTGCTGTGGGAACCCCGCCCTCTTCTTCCAACAAATGCTTGCCACTCAGCTGGGCCACTTTCCTTATTTCGACCAGGGGGGCAAATCCTTATTCCTACTTTCAACAGGCTTCGTTCCTTCTTTTTAGCCTGTCAATTTTGGCCTCACCATTTCAGAGAAGAGGAAAGATCTTCTCCGTATAGGCGGCGGAGGGTTTCGCTGTTTATATGTTTATATACGAGAAACTGGCGCAGTGAAAACTCAAAACACAATCAATAGAATTTATACGAAAGAGAACATTGGCTTTTTAGGAATCAAAAAGTCACGGAGTCAAAGCCAAATAGACCCAATCAGTTTACTGAAAGAATCAGAAATATAGTAATGAATACTAATAATGTGACTCTCTTTCTTCAAGTAAGAAAGAAGAAGTCAACGCTCATTTAGCGCACCTTACCTAACTCACCCGCTTGAGAATCAAATAAGAAAAACATATGGGGAATACCCATTTTTTTTGAATCAAAAAAAAAGATACAAAGATAAGGAAAGACACAATGAGTATGAAAAAGAAAGAGCTTACCAAATAACATTCTCTTTAAGAAATTGAAGAAGGAATTGGCTTTCAAAAAGCAAGATTTTTGAATAGGTTAGTCACTTTAATAGATGTTCTTTGGAAAGCGAATCCTGGTCATTATCCTTTTTTAGATGATTTAAAAGTCGCGGAGATAGCTCAATCTGACGGGGGTTATTTCTTCATTCTTTTTTTTTCTTTCTCCCTAGTTTCCCTATGAAAAAGATCGATCTTTTATTCCTAAGACAAACAAGCCAGGAAAGATGCGCCAAATCACGCAACCATATAAAGAAGATATTATTGTCATGGATGCTCCTCTCCTTGCTTTTGAATGCCATATTTGAGAATCTATTTTGGACTTATTCTCATAGCTTTCTCAAAGTCAACTTTCTCCCTTCTTGCTTTAGTTTTCAATAAGGGGCGCGTTAGCGCTTTACTAATATAAAGCAAAGGGCTTTTTCAGCTGGATCCAATCCAGAACGAATAGGAGATCTATCAGTACGCCATCCGCTCCATATCTTTCGTAGTTTAGGAACTCGTCCATCCACGGGACACCTTTTGTAGTGAGGGAACTCCTCTTTTTTTAGGTTGACGAGCGACTTTCGTTTCCGAAAAAAGCATAAACCCCGGGATTCTCGTAAAAGAGGGACGAGTGGTAGGAGCCGACAAAGAGTAGTGCCGGTTCAGTGAAGTCAAGTCTTTACGTTTATAGGGGCTCCCTGACAATCCCGAACCTTCTAAAAGTGAGAGGTATGTGTTGTTTCTTGGCACTCTCTTTCTATATTATGCCAACCTAAAAAGAGATAGGGATACGGAGCTTGACTTGAAAACAAACAACTGGCACTGCCCCCTATCACAACAAGCTAGATAGGGCACTTTTTGCCTTCCTTAAGTCCAGGATACGAAAACGATTCCTACCCACTAAAGCGATTGAGAGTGGATTTCAGGTTCGATAGTGTCGAGAAGGTATTAGCCACCAGTGACCGTACTTTCGTAAAAGCACCATTGGGCGGTGCTTCCTCTTGAACCTCGAACAAAAAATAGATCTCGCCATCAGCTCGACTAAGAGTTCCGAATCGAAAAAGTAAACTGAACTTGAGTTAAGACGAAGGAACCGAGTGCCGAAAAAAACCGGTTTCTTAAGGCTTCAAACTACTAGTCATTAAGACTACTATGAAAGAAAAGTAAGGAAGTCCTTTTCTTGACTTGGCCTGCGTGCATTATACCTACCCCCTTTTTAAAGAACTGGATTTCAATCTCAACAAAGAAATGAAAGCATAACTTGTTGTCCTCTTACTCTTTTAGCCTGCCTTGTGGAGGTCTCTCGGGTGTCTACGGCAGATCCGATCAGTCTCGTGATGAAGAGAATTTCCGATCTTCCACTAAGAAAGGTATCGTCACGACAACTCAATTTGTCCGGTAAACTACTCGGGGCTCCCCATGGTTTAGTAAAAGGGGAGGGTTCTCTTCATCCGGGGTTCATTTCATTCATTATGAACTCAAAAGTGTAAGGCTGATTAGTGAGGTCTTAAAAACTTCATACAATGAATGATCGGCCATTCCATTTGTGCTTTCAGCAAGTAGGCGACGCGAATCTATGCTTTCTATGTTTCAATCGGATACCAATTGCTTGGATGCCTTTGAAAGCCTCGAGATGACTTGCAGAAAGAATTCTTTCTAGGTTTGTCGTCTTGTGTCTCCGTAACAAATGGTCCATTTATTGATGGGCGAACGACGGGGATTGAACCCGCGCGTGGTGGATTCACAATCCACTGCCTTGATCCACTTGGCTACATCCGCCCCTACCCCCGCACAGGTTTCAATCTCTATCTACGATCAGATCCTTTCTGAACTCCCCTATGACCGCTCTCAAAGAGACACTTTTTCCTATACTATAGTTGCAAGTCTATTGTTGTGTTTCGGAACTAGGGGAACCAAAGCTTCAACAAGTAGAAGCTTCCTGGCAAAGCTTCAAACAAAGAGATTGGGCTGTTCACTTCATTGATTTGACTTCACTTGACTTAAGATTAAAGATAGGGGCCGGGCGGGCAGTGAAGGCTCATTTAGTAGACAGCGAGCGAGCAGCAAGCTACGGCTTTGACGAGCAGCAAGCACCTACTCCTATCAAAATGAAAAGCAGCAAGCGGAACTTGAAGAAGCGCGAGCCTCTATCAGAGAAAGCCATTGCGCGCTAGCCCCTTGTATAGGGTTCCAAACCTGCGCACCCCTAAACTACAAGCTTTGTTTGAAGCCTCTACTGAATTTATGGGATATTTGAAGAAGCCCCTTTCTCAAAATCTTTCTATATATAATATAAGGGAAGCTGGAAGAGCTTTCTTCGCATGCTTGAGCGCATCCCCTTTCTATTCATTAGTAAGGTTGTCAAATTTCCTTTAGTTCCTTTATGACTAAACTAATATAATAAGGGTAGGGGGGCGCTAACGAGAAATCAAACTAAAGCGCTAACGCGCCTTTACTAAGATTAGAATCTAAATAGAAGGCCCTTCTTTCTTAAAGTCAACTTTCTCCCTTCCTTCAGCTGGCTTCGCCTATCTATTCATCTCTTTTTTCAAATGGATATTTAGGGTCTTGTTCATAGATCTTGAAACCAGATCAATATCCATTTCTCAATAGATCTATCTATCGATAGAAAGATATAGATCTCTATATGGATCTATATCCATATCTAAATATGGAAGAACCAACACTTAAAGGGCGTACGGAAGGTTCTCACCCTGTCCCCGACATTCCGGCCTTTTATTGATAGGGATTTTACCGATGCTGAAGGTAGCTTGCTTACCAAGCCACCCACTTGAGAAGCTAGTCGCCAGAAAGACGAGGAAGCGAAGCTGTCTACGAAGCTTTGCTTCTCTCCCTGTAGTCGTAATACTCGGCTCGTCGCTACTTTGATTCAAAAGGTAATCGACGGTTCCCGACTTTCTCCGGTTTCCGCAACCGTAACCATTTGTCATTCCGATTACTTCATCCATCAACCTTTTTTTGATTATTTCAAAATAGCGATACGCTATAAAAAAAAGTCAAGGATAAGCTTGCATTCTAGAAGCGGTAGCTTCCCGCCTCCTTCATTCCTACTGCCTCCTTCGGTGAGAAGTTCCCTTCCCTTTTCAAAAATGCCTGATTGGTCTGCTCAGCAAACGTACAAAGTGGACCGCAGTTTGGCTGACCCTCTTCTTCCCATTCGGGTTGGGTTAACCCAGAAGTACAGTAAGAAGGAATGGAACCACTGGAGAGTCGTCTGCAGTTCACACTTGGGCAAAGACGACTGACCGGAACACGAACCGATTTCCGCTATTCCGGGTTCTTATTGAGCGTAGCGAAATCAAGGTTTATGATAAAGTCAGCGAAGTTTATATGGTGTTCTACCTTTGCGTAGTCTCGGTCCACAGTGGAAGGCTCCGTACCGACGCCTCACTACTACTTAAGAAATTCAATTCATTAACGGCTAAGCGATTTCATAACCTGAGCTTTCCTTAACCAGCTGACCTTACTTTTCGTAACCTTAGCCTCCCTTTCTTTATAGTTCGACTAAGTGACTTCGTAACCTCAACGTACTTTCTTTCTTACTGTAGCATAGGCCTTCGCCACTTCAAACGGGCGCTTCGCCCCTCTTTTTTTTGATTATTAGAAAGAGCGGGGCTTGACTTCTTTTTTTTTTTTTGGGGGGATGAAAGAAAAAGAAAGGGATCAGGGGGCTTTATGATCGGAGAAAGAGAAGGGGCGTGGTTGGTGTGTCACTAGGTCGGTGGGGGAACCCGTAGGAAGGGGGGACGACCCGCCGAATTCACATCAGAAATCGCCAACATGAACACAAACGAAAGATTGAATTGCGTATAGAAACAAAACGAACCACTTCTATTCTCGGAGCTGAGGTATATGAAGAATGGCTTTTTGGTCCCTTTCGTCCAGTGGTTAGGACATCGTCTTTTCATGTCGAAGACACGGGTTCGATTCCCGTAAGGGATAGGTACTCATTCCCGGCCGCTTTCAGTTAGTGTTCATTGCTGAGTGATCGCTCACTATCTGGCTGGAAAAGGTGGTCCGGAAGCTTCCTCTCTCCCAGCAAGCAAGACGAGATCACCACTTCTCTCAGTAATGGACTTACTTGAATTCTTCCTTAGCCTTAGATGTCCTTTCATAGATTCTCGAACCTCCGACAGACAGAATCTCCATGCATGCGTTCTTTCTCTCCCTCCCTCAGCCATACATCTCTTTTTTGCCCTTTTTTTCTTTTGGCCGTTTTTGTTAGGCATTGAACCCCACCTTAGGTGCTGAGTGGTGTCCTCCCCTCCCTAATACCTAATACATAGTTCCGTCTATGGAGCCTAAAGCTTCAACCATGGCATGGCAGTAAGTTGGCCTAGTCTCTCGCCCAGCCTTCGCCTTCTTCAGTGGCCAAGTTGAAGCCTTCAACGGTTCTTCGGCCTACCACCTTTCTTTTTCAAGGTTGAGCTTCTTCAATTGAAGCTAATGCTATGCTGCCCTTCCCTTGTTCAAGAGAAAGCGAGGACTTTCTTTTAGCTACCGGCCCAAACAAAAGAGATTAGCCTCTTGATCGATCGATTGATTGGATCGAAGTACGAAGGGGTTGATTGGTTGCTCGTGCTTTCTCACAGCAGTACGGGATTGACTACGACGAGACGTTTAGTCCCGTGGCAAAGATGACTACTGTGCGAGTGCTCATCTCTCTAGCAACAAGTAAGTCCTGGCGTCTATGGCGGATGGACGTCAAAAATGCCTTTCTCTATGGTGTCTCTCTACACCGTTCCCCTGCCTTCACCCTGCATTCACACCACATGAATGAAATTCCACATTCAATCAAACCAACCATTCATTTCGCATTCCAAGCCAAGCCCAAAGTCTCCGGCATCACTGAATGCTTCCTTTCCCGATCTGCGGCTCGCACTTAAGAATAAATGAAGGGACAGCAGTAGGTTATATTTGGGTTGGTTGGCTCTCTTTGACTTACCCTTTTCTCTTTCCTGCTCTCCTCCATTTCTACTCAATAAAAGACGCTTTCATCATATATAAAAGAAGAACCTTCGAGATTGGGTTGGTGTTCAGTGATACTCTACGGAAGGAGTTCCGCTTTATATTGGAAAGAGCTATTGAACAGGCGTATGCTTTCTTTCGTTTTTTTATTCCATTCGCGAAAGTCTTACATAATGAGTCAAAATCCAATTTTCGTATTATATATATGATCGACTTCCGCGAGTT